CCCGCCAAGAATGGAATAGGGTGTCTCCCGATTGTTTCACAGAAACAGAGACAGTAAGGCTTAGATGGGAGATAGAGGTATGTGATAGATAGTTATCGATCTTGATGGTATATTTTTAGGCCTTTTGCTTATGAAAGGCAACAAACAATAGGTCTTACTATTCCTACATGTTCCATTAGTAAGATTCCCTTGAAACTCCCAAGGGGGTAACTGTGTATCTTGCTTGTGATTAATGCTTCCCAATTCTACCAGAAATCATATAGGAACTTGTTACGAGTGTATTCATTGGATTGGTTCATCAATAGCATTAGGTCAGAATCCTATTTTGACTCTGCACCATTGATTCCACTATTATTAATGATAAATAATGGAATAATTCCTTCATATTCATAGAGATAGGGGACATAATTCACATGGATATAGTAAGTCTCGCTTGGGCTGCTTTAATGGTAGTCTTTACATTTTCCCTTTCACTCGTAGTATGGGGAAGAAGTGGACTCTAGGGGTACTACTAATTGATAATTGAGTTGAGTAATCGAATTGTATCAATTGTTTAATAGATCATTCTGCGAAGCTAAAAAAAAAATATACCCATTTCAAAAATTCTACCAGAATCCAGTAATATATGAATAAGAACCCTTCGATCAAACAAAGATTTCAATGATTTGATTCCCATGTTCGTATTTCCAAACTGAACACACATGATAGGAAATGGAAATTTTTTCCAACCGAATTCTTCCTAAATATTCTATTTCGATGAACCGGCCCTTACCAGAATTATGGATATTACAATGAGGAGCAACCAACCCCTATTTTTTTTTCCTTTTATATAATTTATATAATATATGCCCATACTATTCTTCCTACATTGATTGTTTCGATAGATCTCGGGATCCATATTGAAAATAATCAGAAACTTAGGAATTAGAAGAGTTGACGTTCGATTATTTCAGATTGATCGGAATCAATACAAATGGATGTAGCGAAGAAATAGAATTGGAGTGCTATTTACATGTAGACATATGTAGATACATATTATAGATTGATCCATATCAAGCACATATCTTTATACAACTTTATACAATACAATAATAGATAGTGTGGTAGAAAGGTTCATATAGTTCTTTCTACCATACTATCTCATATACTGCTGACTCCAATCCACTCATTTCATTTAAGACTTGGGATTTGAATCCCTTTCATTTCTTCAATCATTGATAAGAACTAATAAGTCAAGTTTCATTCAAATTAATCATTTTGACTGACTGTTTTTACGTAGATGATAAGTAAAAAAGCAGTAGGAACTAGAATGAACAGCGCAGTAGCAATAAATGCGAGAATATTGACTTCCATAATCTCATCGTTTTTTTTTTTTGCTTTGCAATAACTCGGGATCTAATCCCATAGAGATAATAAGTCTTTCTCCTGAAAATTCCATGGGATGGATTGCATCCTGATGATACTGAATCGGATCAATATCATGAATAACAATATCTGATCTATCAAATCGGATTCATCGTCGAGAATTGAATAGTATAACATAGGAAGATCCTTTATCCATACCGAATCCAAAATGGGATTCCTGATTCAATCAAGAATCCCATTGAATTTCTCATTTCCACTCTTTCTTTTCTATAACCTACCGTCTTCCTTATACAATCATCTGATGAGGTATTATCTAACCGGTGTTCCATTGGTCACAGACCCAAACAGTAGGAGTGAAATGGAAAAAAGGATGAGTTAAGTTCTAAGCGAAGTTTTTGTGATGATCTAATCTTCTTGGGAGACAGAGAAGTGTGATAAAAATGGGTCCCGGTATAAAAAAAAGATCGAATATTCCGATAAATTCACTATTTTATTTATTGATTTTGTTCTTTCTTCGATGGGGTAAAATAGGAAGAAAAAAATCTATTCATTCCTTCCCTCCCTAGAACAAGAAAAGAGAGGCGGATCTTTGTTTGATCTTTTATTATATTAGTATCCTCTTTCCTTGGATTGAGGACTGAGACACATACATCAAAAAGAAAGTATGCAATTCAAATGAGATAGATAAATTGTTTTCAATTCGTAATTGAGGTTACACAAAATCGGAGTTAGAAAAGGGGGTAGGTTTCATCTGAAAAGTACTCTGTCGCTGTCGGGGTAACTATATTCTATATTAAGTTAATTGTGTATCGTACAATAAACGAATACAATTTGTGTATGTGTTCCCAGAAAACATATGGGTACTCTATTTCATTCCATTGATCAGGAGCAATCGAAAAAGCCAGACCAGTACAGTCTCTCTTGGAATCCTAAATATGGTGATACCACCGATCAATTCAATCTACATATGTCTCTCTCCCATCAATCGGTACTAGTTGAAGTAATTGAAATTACCGTATTTGTCCGATGAGAAATGCGAAACGAAAAACGAAAGAAATAAGGTCCACCGCTGAGAATTCAATTCTGCCCCTTGCCCCCCCTTCACAGAAAATGAAGAGATGAATTGATGGATTCATCGGATTCTAGGTCGGGACTGACGGGGCTCGAACCCGCAGCTTCCGCCTTGACAGGGCGGTGCTCTGACCGATTGAACTACAATCCCAGGGAAATGAGTTATACAGCATACATATTCTCATACATATTCTTATAATTTCTTTATATTTATAATTGCCGTGTTTTACCAGAAACACGAATTGATATTCACATGGATATGAACTATAGTGAGAGTGACACGGATTACTAGTAATCCTGTGGTTATTGCCACATCGATTGATAAGATAATCAATCTTTCAATGAAAAAAAGGACTCTTTTTTTCTTTACTCCTTCTTATATTTACAGATTATTAATCTCGATCGTTAGAAAGATCAGAACGCGTGGGAACAAACGAACAAAGAAATAGGGATATAGCAGAAAAAATGGACTATTTATTCCTCTATATCAGGCATTTCTGGAGGACAAATTGGTTATATCATCCCCATGGATCGGCGAATTATTGGGCCGAGCTGGATTTGAACCAGCGTAGACATATCGCCAACGAATTTACAGTCCGTCCCCATTAACCGCTCGGGCATCGACCCAGGAAGAATCAATTCTAGGCTTATTGATAATCCATGATCAACTTCCTTTCGTAATACCCTACCCCCAGGGGAAGTCGAATCCCCGCTGCCTCCTTGAAAGAGAGATGTCCTGAACCGCTAGACGATAGGGGCATACCTGCCCGATCGCCATCATATTATGCTCATAGTATGAGCAGTTTTTTGGAATTGTCAATATAATGTAATGGCATGACTAGATCCGAAGAATCTTTCTTGCTTCCACAATTACATAGAATTTTTTGATTGTTCATTCATGAACCATCATATATATATGACGAAGTATAGGATCCCCTCAGCGGGGATTTGTCCGACAAAAAAAAGTCAAACCCCCTTTCTTCAATTTTCACTCATTGATTCGCTCATCGTTAAGACGAGATATGCCTCACTAACACTAAGCCAGGAAATTCAGAAATGATAGAATTTTTTTTTTGATTGATTCAAAAAGGTGATGTAGAACTCGTAAATCTGGGAAGGGATTGACAAGTAATCGAAAAGATTCTTTTTTTCTATAAGAATTCAGTTCAGGGTACGAGTCGAATCCTTCATCACATGATTCGATGAAATATTTTGGATCTATGTCGGATTGGTACATGTATCAATCAAGTGAATCTCGCTTCGATGGGTCAATAAAAGCAAAGCAATTGGGAGCGAAACAATTCATTGCATTGATATTTCTCAAATATAAATAATCATTTGATTTGACCCTAGAACTTCCTAGGTAAATCAAATGGCTTGTTCTTGAATGAGCCCCCTATGCATACATGTATATATGTACATATAGTCTATACATAGATACATGCAGTAGACTCATAGTGGTTAGTGGCCTCTTCATGAATTGAAGAAAATGGCCCTTTTAACTCAGTGGTAGAGTAACGCCATGGTAAGGCGTAAGTCATCGGTTCAAATCCGATAAAGGGCTTTTTCCACGAAGCTCCCGCCTTAGTCTTCATTTTTCATCGGAGAATAGAGATATTATTGATATTTGTAATAAAAACAAGGTAAACGGACCGCATAATGAGTTATCATTCTAATGAGTTATAGGTATAAAGTTGAGCATTTGTTCATTATGATAATAAGGAATCCCACTTATTAGGAGGACTACTATGTCACTACAGGCTATACTCCTCCTCATGTTTCATTATTTATATTTTTGGTCCCGGGACATGGATATTCGAGATAATACCCAATCTCAATTATGAATCGACAAACCAAAGTTTTACTACTTCTCCATTGTTCCAATTAAATCCATCGGAAAAATTAGAAATCAAGAAAAGAAAAAGTAAGTGGACCTGACCCATTGAATCATGACTATATCAGCTATTCTGATATTCAAATTGGATAGAGATAAAATTGTAGAAGCGGACCCTTTTTTTTATTTCCTTGGACCACGCAAGAATTTGTCGATATTTCCGATTGAATCTTCTTGTTCCTGGATGCTCCATAGGAATAAATCGCTATTCCCTTCCTCCACAGAGAAACCATTTATTCCGAGTCACAAGAGCAATATATTTTTCAATATCTTTCTTTGATTCCAGAAAAAGATCAGTTTATATCTATATAGGATTTCGATATAGATATCAGATCATGGCTTCATGTACCAAATATTTACATATTGATGCATCAGAAATTTTTGTTCCGCCAATGCAATGGAGAGCGAATGCGAGAAAGGGACTTTCATTTAAGTCTCCTATTATTTAATATTTAATTTAGGGACATGGACAAAAAAATAGGGAATTTTCCTTTTTTTTTCTGCCGAATAAAGGTAAAGTAAAGAGGGAAATATTCGAAGTTTCTTTTTTTTTGGTTCGACCCGTGAAAAGATATACTCTGGAATTTTCGATTCATTCGAAAGAAATATAATAAAGAAGACAATAACAAACAAAAAAGAATCCAAAAAAAAGGAAAGAGTAATAAATTAT